CATGGTCTCTCTTGATCCCATTGAATTTCATTCAGAGGAGGAACCTTATAAAGAGCGCATTGATTCTTATCAAAGAAAGACAGGATTAACTGAGGCTGTTCAAACAGGCACAGGTCAACTAAACGGTATTCCTATAGCAATTGGGGTTATGGATTTTCAGTTTATGGGGGGTAGTATGGGATCCGTAGTAGGCGAGAAAATCACCCGGTTGGTCGAGTATGCTACCAATAAATTTCTACCTCTTATTCTAGTATGTGCTTCCGGAGGCGCACGGATGCAAGAAGGAAGTTTGAGTTTGATGCAAATGGCTAAAATATCTTCGGCTTTATATGATTATCAATCAAATAAAAAGTTATTCTATATATCAATACTTACATCTCCTACTACTGGTGGGGTGACGGCTAGTTTTGGTATGTTGGGGGATATCATTATTGCTGAACCCAATGCCTACATTGCATTTGCGGGTAAACGGGTAATTGAACAAACATTGAATAAGACAGTACCTGAAGGTTCACAAGCGGCTGAATATTTATTCCATAAGGGCTTATTCGATACAATCGTACCACGTAATCTTTTAAAAGGCGTTCTGAATGAGTTATTTCAGCTCCACGCTTTCTTTCCTTCGAATAAAAATGGAATCAAGTAGACCTTTAAGGTCAATTATTTTTTTGTGGCGAACAAGCTGTTAGTTTATCAGACATATATTCCATGTAGAAAAATTAAAGTAATAAGTACATGTTTTTAGTTCTACATTCCTTGCACTTATTATATACTCATTTATAGTATAATTATATACGACTTAAAATTAATAACGAATTTTAAAATAGATTTAAAAATATATAATATTAAGAATAACAGGTACAAATATTAAACCGAGGTACCCATTCTATGACAACTCTCAACTTACCATCTATTTTTGTGCCTTTAGTGGGTCTAGTATTTCCGGCAATTGCAATGGCTTCTTTATCTCTTCATGTTCAAAGAAACAAGATTTTTTAAACCCGATGCGACCCAATCTCAGCCATTTTTTTCAAGACGTAGATTAGACATGGATCATAAAATGGATATCCATTTAGTAGAATATCGTATAAGATGTGCCTTCTTCCGAACATGAATTAAATGTAAATGAAAGAGCTCTTATGCATGTGGACTATGTTATATGTTTAAAATAATTATAGCTATTTTAAAATAGATTAAAATAGATCAGGATCCGCAGATCTCTGAAATGTAAAGTCAATGAAATGCATGTCACTATCTCTATCTATAGGAGATCATATAAAGGGGATACTAGTATTTTACATCTAGCCAATTCGATGAATTATGCCTAAAGGTTCCCATCAGAATAGTGCTAGTTGATGAGAGTTACTTCGAAAAAAAAAGAGTAAAGTCAAATTTTTTGGGGGTTATTCTCTCAATTTCAATAAAATGCAACCGGATCTAGTATGAGTTGGCGATCAGAACATATATGGATAGAACTTATAACGGGGTCTCGAAAAACAAGTAATTTCTGCTGGGCCTTTATCCTTTTTTTAGGTTCATTAGGATTCTTGTTGGTTGGAACGTCCAGTTATCTTGGTAGGAATTTGATATCTTTATTTCCGTCTCAGCAAATCATTTTTTTTCCACAAGGGCTCGTCATGTCTTTCTATGGCATCGCAGGTCTCTTTATTAGTTCCTATTTGTGGTGCACAATCTCCTGGAATGTAGGTAGTGGTTATGATCGATTCGATAGAAAGGAAGGAATTGTATGTATTTTTCGTTGGGGATTTCCTGGACAAAATCGTCGCATCTTCCTTCGATTCCTTATGAAAGATGTTCAGTCCATCAGAATAGAAGTTAAAGAGGGTATTTATGCCCGGCGTGTCCTTTATATGGACATCCGAGGCCAGGGAGCTATTCCCTTGACTCGTACTGATGAGAATTTGACTCCACGAGAAATTGAACAAAAAGCTGCGGAATTAGCCTATTTCTTGCGTGTACCGATTGAAGTATTTTGAAATGAACTGAAAATTATTTCTCATCAGGAGGTAAAAAATAAAAAAAATACTAGCGGCATCTCCTATATCCCATTTCGGGATTAGGTCCAATTTTTTTATATTTTGATAAATAAGGGAGTTAGCTCGTCTCGAAATACGGCATTACTTGAAAGGGCCTCTTTGGGACATTCATCGAAAGGACACAATACAATTGCTGCGAATTTTCTCAATTGAGATATCAGTCAAAAAAATCTTATTTTTTTTTTTTTTTCTTCATTCGAATTTGAGACGGACTCTTATTCTATTTGGATATTCTTTATATATTCAAGGACTAACCATAACCAATACATCACAAATAAAAAACAGTGAATAGATTCAAAGGAAAGATACCTTGTAATAGAACTCATTGCTTGATAGAAATATTGGATCGCATAGAGTTTACAAACGAGGTGGGTTCATTAAGAATTCACAGATGAAAAAAATGGAAAAAAAGAAAGCATTCATTCCCCTTCTCTATCTTGCATCTATAGTATTTTTGCCTGGGTGTATCTCTCTTTTATTTCATAAAAGTCTAGAATCCTGGGTTACTAATTGGTGGAATACTAGGCAACCCGAAACTTTCTTTAATATCATTCAAGAAAATAGTATTCTAGAACAATTCATAGAATTTGAGGAACTCTTCCTGTTGAACGAAATGATAAAGGAATATCCGGAGCCACATCTACAAAAGCTTAGTATAGGAATACACAAAGAAACAATCCAATTGATCAAGATGCACAATGAAGATCGTATCGATATGATTTTACACTTCTCGACAAATATAATATGTTTCATTATTCTAAGCGGTTATTCTATTCTGGGTAATGAAGAACTTGTTATTCTTAACTCTTGGGTTCAGGAATTCTTATATAACGTAAGCGACACGATCAAAGCTTTTTGTATTCTTTTATTAACGGATTTGTGTATTGGATTCCATTCGCCCCATGGTTGGGAACTAATGCTTAGCTCTATCTACAAAGATTTTGGATTTGCTCATAACGATCAAATTATATCTGGTCTTGTTTCCACTTTTCCAGTCATTTTAGATACAATTTTCAAATATTGGATCTTCCATTATTTAAATCGTGTATCTCCATCACTTGTAGTGATTTATCATTCAATGAATGACTGAAAAATGATTCACAGATATTAATTATTAATCCGATTATAATGTTTGTTACTTTGTACATAAAGAAGTACATAAAGAAAGCGTTCAAAAAAGTACTTACTCTTTCTATTTCTCCAGAGGATTTCTCTTATATTCGAGTAAACTTATTTCCGTACATAGCAGAATCGTGGATAGGGAACTATACTAGCAACCTACCTAATTTATTGTAGAAATTTTGGGCTCAATGATTGGACCATGCAAACTAGAAATACCTTTTCTTGGACAAAGGAACAGATTACTCGATTCATTTCCGTACCGCTCATGATATATATAATAACTCGGACATACATTTCAAATGCATATCCCATTTTTGCACAACAGGGTTATGAAAATCCAAGAGAAGCGACTGGGCGTATTGTATGTGCCAATTGCCATTTAGCTAATAAGCCCGTGGATATTGAGGTTCCCCAAACGGTACTACCCGATACTGTATTTGAAGCAGTTGTTCGAATTCCGTATGATATGCAACTAAAACAAGTTCTTGCTAATGGTAAAAAGGGGGGTTTGAATGTGGGGGCTGTTCTTATTTTACCCGAGGGATTTGAATTAGCTCCTCCCGACCGTATTTCTCCCGAGATGAAAGAAAGGATAGGCAATCTGTCTTTTCAGAGCTATCGCCCCACAAAAAAAAATATTATTGTGATAGGTCCTGTTCCTGGTCAGAAATATAGTGAAATAACCTTTCCTATTCTTTCTCCCGACCCCGCTAGTAAAAAGGATGTTCACTTCTTAAAATATCCCATATATGTAGGCGGGAACAGGGGACGGGGACAGATTTATCCCGACGGAAGCAAGAGTAATAATACAGTTTATAATGCTACAGCAGCAGGTATCGTAAACAAAATTATACGAAAAGAAAAGGGGGGATACGAAATAACCATAGTGGATCCATCGGATGGACGTCAAGTGGTTGATATTATCCCTCCAGGGCCAGAACTTCTTGTTTCAGAGGGTGAATCTATCAAACTTGATCAACCATTAACAAGTAATCCTAATGTGGGTGGATTTAGTCAGGGAGATGCAGAAATAGTACTTCAAGATCCATTACGTGTCCAAGGACTTTTGTTCTTCTTGGCATCTGTTATTTTGGCACAAATCTTTTTGGTTCTTAAAAAGAAACAGTTTGAGAAGGTTCAATTATCTGAAATGAATTTCTAGATCCGAAAATTTTTCAACATCAAGTTAGTAAAAAGAACCGTATTTTTTCGGGGCATTATTAGTCTTCCTAGTCTTGGACACAAGAAAGGGATGAAGAAAATTTCCCTTCTTGTGTCCAAATAATAATGAGTCTTCATACCAGTTTCTCAAAGATTCCTATCCTTAGTTTCTATTTTTGCAGGTTTCTCATAATTTTTTTGGTACTTAGTACTTTATGTATAATGTATAATAAAGTAGTGGGCAAACAAAAAAGAGAGGTCATTTTAGATTTTATAGAACTTAGTCAATGAACTTAGAAAGATAGATACTACCTAGGCCAGATGGTCGGAATTAAACAATTAAGTTCATTTTTCAAAACATCATCAGAAAAAACAAATGGGGTTTTAGGAAACATTGGAAAGGAAAAGGGGATCCATTTGTTTTGTTAATTATCTGAATAAAAGGTTTTGATTATTAAGAACTCACCAGGATCGTTCCCTTCGAATCAGACAAAGAAAGAAGGGGACTGGTGAGTTCTTACGCTTTCATGTCTACAACTCAGTTCATCCGATTACTACAGGGATGAACCCAATCCTGAATATGAACCATAAAAGAAAATACCTAGTAACCCGATCACAGGAATACCAGTTACAGTACCTATTAGCCAAAGAGGAATCCTT